GAAAGTTGGATAGGATGGCCTTTACGTAAGGATTATATTGCCCCCAATTTTTATGAAATACAAGATGCTCATTGAAAAATAAGAAACTTTTTTTCACTTCTACAATTCCATAGATTCAAGGTTCTGTTCTAGATTAAACAGAGTAATTTAAGTCTCGTTTGTATTATGGATAGGCTAACAACTAATTTAACCTTTCGAATATGTATATGCGTATGAGGTATTAGGTATTAACTTTATTTTTGAACGAGAGAGAAAAAAAGAATCTAAAATATAATTATTTTTGTTACATACTTTGTATAAAAAACGCTTTACCCATCTATTTTATAGATGGGGTATTTCTCTAAAGACCGAGGCGGATAAACGTATGTAATATGATCTAAACTATTAATGAATATATATGTCTATTTATATTAAGTATTAAGTAATTTGTGGAAAAGAGACTCATAAAAATTAATCGTGTGCCAGGAACCAGATTTGAACTGGTGACACGAGGATTTTCAGTCCTCTGCTCTACCAGCTGAGCTATCCCGACCATTCCCATTCCCGATACCGCATCCTCATTTTACTAGATAACTTAGGTCTATGTCAATTCAAAGGGTATTATCCAGGTGCTATAATTTCTTGGATCTTCAAAAAAGGAAGACTTTGTCAGTTTCAGTATGAATAATGCTATCGACCATGACTCGTTCAAATGGGGAGTCTTTGGTCAAAGACGGTCATTTGTACATGTATCATATATCACAAGACTTGTCATAAGAGACAAATTTTTCTCTCGGATCCGTTTGTAAAAGAGTAGGGTGAATAAGAAAGATAACGAATTTTGAACTACTAACGAAAAAAAGGATAAGATAAATAGTTAAGGAGTTGAATGGGCTTTTTGGGGATAGAGGGACTTGAACCCTCACGATTTTTAAAGTCAACGGATTTTCCTCTTACTATAAATTTCATTGTTGCCGGTATTGACATGTAGAATGGGACTCTATCTTTATTCTCGTCCGATTAATTAGTTCTGCAAAAGAACTATCAGACTGTGTGGTGAATGCTTTGATCAATGAATATTCGATTCTTTCTTCAATATAGAATAGATTCACAACAATTTTTCCCTTTTTCATATAAATTCATATAAAAATACAGATTCAGGTCGTCATTAATCATTTGATAGAGTATTTCAGTACGTATACGTATGTATATACGTATATCCTTCTCGGAAGTTTCGATGGAAGGATTCCTCTACCAATGCAACACAGTCAATTCCATTTGTTAGAACAGCTTCCATTGAGTCTCTGCACCTATCCTTTTTTCACCTTCTGGGCCTTTGTTTGTTTTTGTAAAATAGGATTTGGCTCAGGATTGCCCATTTTTATTAATTCCGGGGTTTCTCTGAATTTGAAAGTTCTCACTTAGTAGGTTTCCATACCAAGGCTCAATCCAATTAAGTCCGCAGCGTCTACCAATTTCGCCATATCCCCTTTTTGTTTTGAGATTAGTATCTCATTTTTATTGAGATGTCGTTCTCTTTTTTATTTCATTTCTACTGGAACCGTTGAATTCATTAAATACTGATTCCTATCTCGAAAAAGTTTTTATCCTCTTTTTTTTTCTTGGCTATCTTCTTTCATCTTCTATAGGAGACCCGCACCCACATTTGGTCCAATCAGAAACGATTCTATCATTTCTGTATCTGCAATTCAATATAGATGGAGATATACCACGTATATATGTCTCTCTTCTGCTCGTTTTTCCCACGCAATTTGGAATACTTGAACGGTCGATTCTTTTTTTCGTCTGAGCTTCCATTTTTACGAATCAAAGCGCAATAATGTCTCATTATTTAGACCAAATCATTCCATTTATAAATAGAAATATAAAATATGTATGATATGGAATAAAATAAAGAAGTGTAATAAAAAGACTTTAAAATAGCATTTGAAAGCAAAAACGAAAATGATTTAATCTCAAAATAGATCGAATCTAATATTTTTTAATATTAAATGCTATACTATAGAATTGTGCTATATAATTGTGATGTGAGAAAAATAAATAAAATAATTATATATCGATAGATTTATCGTTATATTCATTTATCGTTATATTCTATGGCCTATGGTAAGTATGAGTATTGAATATTTCCTTTCAATTCTATATTTTATTTTTTCTATAGTCATATTCATTATGATTATGACTAGCTAATAGGAATCGCTAAGAATGCAAATAAGTATATTAATTAATAGCTAAGATGACAATCCCTATGCAGTAGAATTTATCTTATGTGAGCCTGCTTAGCTCAGAGGTTAGAGCATCGCATTTGTAATGCGATGGTCATCGGTTCGATTCCGATAGCCGGCTTTTCTCTATTTATTTTCTTCTAGTTTTTACATGATTGAGAATGCCCTTTTGAAATCCGAAATCAAAGAATATTGTGAAAAATATATTTTTTATCTTATCGGAACTTCTAACTATGCCATGAAAAGAATCTCTTTTATCTATATAGAATATATATAGAATAGAAAGGTCTGGATATTTATTCATCTAATTATTCTTTAGAGTATTTAGAGTACAAGTACACTACTTTCGTAAACTTCGCTTCATTTATTATTTAGTTCAGTTTTAGTTTAGGTTTATTCTGTAAAATGAAATTTCATCAATAAGAATTCAATATAAATAAGAAATATAAATAAGAATAAGGAGTCTTTATGTCGCGTTACCGGGGACCTCGTTTCAAAAAAATACGCCGCCTGGGAGCTTTACCGGGACTAACTAATAAAAGGCCTAGAGCCGGAAGTGATCTTAGAAACCAATCACGTTCCGGTAAAAAATCTCAATATCGTATTCGTCTAGAAGAAAAACAAAAGTTGCGTTTTCATTATGGTCTTACAGAACGACAATTACTTAAATACGTTCGTATCGCCGGTAAAGCCAAGGGGTCAACAGGTCAGGTTTTACTCCAATTACTTGAAATGCGCTTGGATAACATCCTTTTTCGATTGGGTATGGCTCCGACTATTCCTGGAGCCCGTCAATTAGTTAACCATAGACATATTTTAGTCAATGGTCGTATAGTAGATATACCAAGTTATCGCTGCAAACCCCGAGATATTATTACGGCGAGGGATGAACAAAACTCTAGAGCTCTGATTCAAAATTCTTTCGATTCATCCTCTCAGGACGAAATGCCAAAACATTTGACTCTTCAACCATTCCAATATAAAGGATTAGTCAATCAAATAATAGATAGTAAATGGGTCGGTTTGAAAATAAATGAATTGCTAGTCGTAGAATATTATTCGCGCCAGACCTAAACCTAACGAAAATAAAAAAAAATCACAAGGGTTCGGACAATTTTGATCCCTTTCGTCGAAGTAAATTAACCTAAGGTTAAGATAAATAAGGGTTTGATCCGGATTTTTATCCCATTTAGGTATCATAGAACGAGAGGTAGGTTTTCATTCCTTGTCTACTCTTTTCCTTTCAGTATTTTACATGCCACAACAATTAGGAATAAAATATATATATCAAAGAAAGGTCTAACTGTTGTCTTGGAATATAATTTTATATAGTGCTATTTTACTCTTTTGGTTAGTAAGATCAGTGAATTAGATGAAGGTACGGAAAGAGAGGGATTCGAACCCTCGGTAAACAAAAGCCTACATAGCAGTTCCAATGCTACGCCTTCAACCACTCGGCCATCTCTCCTACATAATGATTATGACCCAAAAACCGAGTGAATAGCGAGCCGGTACTAGTAGATTATTGGATAGGAACGACCAATCAATTCTAATTCTAACTAGAAAAATATATAAATTTTCATCAAAGTCAAAGAAATATCTTTCTTTTGAGGTTATGCGGATAAATAGAAAATAAGAAAACTGTTAGAAAGATTCTATTCATGTTTGCAAAACCAAACCAGCCTTCGCCTCTTTTTCTGTTATTTTATAACGGTACCGGAGGCAGTCACTAAATTATAACGAATCAGCTGATTGATAGGTCTATTTTTGCACTTCGGTTAATGGATCTCTTTAGATCACGATTCTATTTAGACTATGATTCCATATCTTAAGAATTCTCAAATTCCTTTCCAGTCCAGTTTTAGAGTTCTCTCTCAACAACAAACCCTACCCTGCAGATCTATTACAAATATTCATATAAATTATATATATATATAATAATATATATATATAGTTGATTGTATAGTGTATACCTCCTATGCATACAAAATAAAACAGGCGGGTTTTTTCATCGTAGAATGGTTATTCGATCCTTTTTTTTTTCTTCTTTGGATTGGATGAGAATTCAATAAAAAACTTTTCGTTATTATAATCTGTAACTTAAATGAAATTGAATACTTTATTTTGTTGGTATACTACTCCATTTACATTAGGATGAAATCGAGGCGTACTCCAATATTTATTTCTTTGTTTTTTTTTATTCCTGTCAAAAAAGAACAATTTGAATAAATATAAATAAAGGTCCCATATCTTTTTTATTAATGAATCTGTTTTTATGTTATTTCGTACTGTACAATTCTTTTCTTTGTGGGATCGGTTTACCACTAGAGGTAATGAGAATAATTATAGAATGGATTGCTACCTATGCCTAGATCGCGGATAAATGGAAATTTTATTGATAAGACCTTTTCAATTATAGCCAATATTTTATTACGAATAATTCCGACAACTTCAGGAGAAAAAGAGGCATTTACCTATTACAGAGATGGTGCGATTTGATTCTTTTTTTTATTGCTCTCAATCTTACGAGAAAGACACATGATTTGAGATCGGGCTAGAAATAAAAATTTTGAAAAAAAAAATCTACGCTTGTTGAAGGTAAAGTTTGGAAATAGAACAATTCCTTCTGTCGTGTATCCTCCATTAATGTAACCTCAGATGCTATGGTTTAATTGTCGACTCTAGTATTGAGCGAAAGGCTACACCTATAGGTTCTGTATTTACAGGTCAATCCTACTCCACCAGTACCAATAGGCCACATAGGGGAAGAGGCAC